AATTCGCTTTTTCTCGCTCTATCTCAGAATATCCATTCACTCGATACTCATCCGCTTCCGTTTCCACTTTCCGTAAGCGGTCTCGAGCTTTTTCGAGCTGCTCAATGGCACTTCTACGCAATTCTTCGGAATTTCGAATAGTACTCAAGATCCTCTCTTTTCGATTATCTAATAAATCTGTTAATGAAAGTAGATTTTCTTACCATTAATTTCACAACTTACATAATCTCCTCCCGAACCAAACATGAATCTTTCGATTCATTTGGCTCTCACGCTCAACTATGGAATTTATGGACATTCCCATATAGATTTTTTAATGTAATGAACCTGTTCTCTCTTTTCTGTTTGTATTTTTAAGGATATCGAAACTTATACAAGACCAGAATCTAATATTTGGAGAACTCTTCTGACCAGACAAGAGATCCGTAATTGTCAGTAAAGTTGTTTCTTTATTTGTTCAAATCCAAAAATTCTTATTTTATACATAGGTTGTCCGTTCAGCATTGGATAAAAAAGGGCAAAGTATTCTCCTTTTTTTCTAGGAAATAGTTCAAATGATTTTATCCATATGAGTGTTCTATATCGGATAAATTACCAACTATTTTTTTTATTGAAATTGGAAACCCTTTTTTGTACTAACATAGTGGTAGAAAGAGTACTCTGTTGTGCCTGGACTTCAAACAGTTTAGCTTTAACCATGTTTATAGTCCCAAATTATTGGTTGATAGAGAATCAAAGTCCATTTCCCAATAAATCACGAAATGCTATGGTTCTTACATATGATTTATTAATTTATTCATAAGTAATTCGTCGGGATCTCCACCTTTCTTTGCTATTTATATATACTATTTCTATTTTCGAAATTATACCATTTCGAAATAACATAGAACATAAAAAATGAAAAAGAAAAGTGCTATTGGTTGGATCCAACCTATTCTTGAAATATACAACTCGCACACACTCCCTTTCCAAAATAAATTAACACACCAAGCACTACGCTTAGATTTATTGGATTTGTTGCTAAAATATCGGTATTAACCCCAAAACTCCCGGCAGATGGCCAATGGCCCAAGGAAACGAAAGAATCGGTTACATTTCTCATATGTTCTCCTCTTATAGATAGGACTAAGAAAAAATAGAGTTCTTTTTGTATCACTTCAACCTCTTTTTTTTGGTTAACTTCTTATTTATTTTATTATTTTTCATTTTCGACCAATCAATATAATATTATCAGTATAAGTATCTTATTAGGTTAGGTCACGGGTCTTACGCCAATTGTCAAATACCTTATTTGTATTTCAAGAATTTTTTTTATTATACTAAGAGCGGGAAGGAAGAAAGCGAACGGATCCGCTAATTCCTTATCCTCAAATCAGTCCTTCCCGAGGGTATGGTTTCAACGAATAATTCAACGAATAAGTAATTGGGAGAGTAAAGTATTGATATAATTCGAAGAATCAAAGGACAAGTCTAAGTTAATAAAATAAGAAAAAAAGTATGCTACGTACTTTTTTTCTTATTTTATTTCGAGTATTAAACAAAAGGATTCGCAAATAAAAGTGCTAATGCCACGACCAATCCGTAAATTGTTAAAGCTTCCATAAAAGCCAGACTTAGTAATAAAGTACCTCGTATTTTACCTTCCGCTTCTGGCTGTCTCGCAATACCTTCTACAGCTTGGCCTGCAGCAGTACCTTGACCAACTCCAGGTCCAATAGAAGCAAGCCCTACAGCTAATCCAGCAGCAATAACGGAAGCGGCAGAAATCAGTGGATTCATAGTAAAGTAAGTTCCTCACACACAAAAAAAAAGAAATGGTTAATGATACAATCAACCAATAAATTATTACTTATTTTTTTTATCACTAAAATAGATTATTTCTGGTCAAAGTAACTAAAACCCCCAAAAAGAAAAATCTTACGGAATCATCAGACCCATTTCTAGATCTCATTTTTAGTTACTATCCATGCTATTTTTTATAAAATAAAGCCATATAAGTACCGTTCTAGTTTCTAGTTATTGCATTTTTTTTTTCAAATCAAAACCCCCTTTCATTCCATTCTTCCTTCTTTACTTTACTATACTATTCCATGTCCTTGAATGGATCCATTTATTCTTTATGCATAATCACGGACGAAATAAAAGAAAGAAAAGGACTTCCGAATCTAAATGCAATGAGCTAGGAGATACTATAGCTATAGTATATAACTAGTGAATATCTAATATTACATATACATTTGTTTCTTCTATACCGTAAACCATTCATTACATTGTTTTCGAATTCTTCTTCCAAACATAGGCAGGAGCAGGAATTATCTATATATAAATAAGATATTAATATGTCCAGTTTAACCTATCTAATTGATTCTTTTTTTTTAGTAGTATACCGAAAACGGATAAGATAACAATCCTTATTCAAATTCGAAATTGTAATATGGAAATTGACCGAGCAAATAACAAATGGAAATAAAATAGCAATCGGACGGGTAAGAATAAATGAACCAAAATCTTAGGAAAACGATCTTTTATACCTTAGATTTTGGTTTTCCCATTTCATAATATCGTACATCTTTCCTGCTGGGGCTCTAGATTATAGAATTCTATATACATCCATATTTGATTTGGATCTATTATGATTATATTGAACTATGCATGACTTGGGATAAGCGTAACAAAATCGAAAATCATTTCAAAACCTAGTCAATGATGACCCTCCATGGATTCACCTATATAAGCCGCAGCTAAAGTTGCAAAAATAAGAGCTTGAATACCGCTTGTAAATAATCCAAGAAACATGACTGGTATAGGAACTACCAAAGGTACTAAAGAAAGAAGAACAACAACTACTAATTCATCAGCTAATATATTTCCAAAAAGTCGAAAACTAAGTGATAAGGGTTTTGTGAAATCTTCTAAAATGTTAATTGGTAAAAGGATTGGAGTTGGTTGAATATATTTCCCGAAATAACTCAATCCTCTTTTGCTAAGACCCGCATAGAAATATGCCACTGACGTGAGTAAAGCTAAAGCAACGGTAGTATTTATATCATTCGTTGGCGCAGCTAACTCTCCGTGGGGTAACTCTATGAGTTTCCAAGGTAAAAGGGCACCTGACCAGTTAGAAACAAAAATAAATAAGAACATGGTTCCAATAAAGGGAACCCAAGGACCATATTCTTCCCCAATCTGGGTTTTGCTTAAGTCTCGAATGAATTCAAGGATATATTCGAAGAAATTTTGACCGCCGGTCGGAATGATTTGTGGATTCCGAAGAGCTAGGGTGACCGAACCTAATAAGATAGCAATTACGACCCACGAAGTGATAAGTACTTGAGCATGTACTTGGAAACTCCCTATTTGCCAATAGAAATGTTGGCCTACTTCTACACCCGATATATCGTATAATCCTTTGAGTGTGTTAATGGAACACGGTATAAGATTCATATTGTCCTCTGACATAAATCGAACTTCAAACAAAAGAATTATTTTGATTCAACCATCTCATCTATTTCTCAACTTGCCCATTTTGATTTTCATAATATATGGTATATTTATAGGATACCGAATAATGACATAATATACCCAGTACTCTTTATTGGAATAATAACCAAATCTATGAAGTTCGGAATCAACAATTTCTTATATACCTAGGTTATATACCTAGAATGACCCTTACAAATTGCGAATACTAATTTGTTAAGAATGAATCGAATTGAAGCTACCCCGTCATCATTGGCGGGAATCGAAATATCCGCAAGATCGGGGTCGCAATTTGTATCAATTAAAGAAATCGTCGGAATTCCCAAAATAATACATTCTCGAAGAGCTGTATATTCTTTTTGCTGATCAATGATGATTACAATATCAGGTAACTTCGTCATATATTTGATTCCGCCTAGATATGTTTGCAACGTAGATAATTCTCTCTTCAATATTGCTGCATCTCTTTTTCGAAGACCGTTGAATTTACCCATCTTTTGTTCTGCTCTTAAGTCCCTCAACTTCTGAAGCCTCATTTCTGTAGTGAACCAATTCGTTAACATACCACCCAGCCATTTTTTATTAACATAATGACACCGAGCCCTTCTTGCAGCTGATGGTACTAAGTCAGCTGCTTCATTTTTGGTACCGGTACCAACAATTAAAAAATGCTTTCCTCTACTTGCTGCATGAAAAACTAAATCACAAGCTTCTGATAAAAAACGAGCAGTTCTAGTGAGATTTGTAATATGAATACCCTTACGCTTTGCCGAAATATAAGGTGCCATCTTAGGATTCCATTTCTTAATATCGTGACCAAAATGGACTCCTGCTTTTATCATCTCTTCTAAATCGATGTTCCAATATCTTGTTGTCATTTTCCCTCACACTTCCTCTTGGTTAGTTTGCTTTTTTTAAGAAAAAACAAAGAGAGGTGGTAGTCTGAAATAAATAAATGTTCCGACGGAACCTTCTACCGAGGATTGACCCCTAATATACAATATATAATTATCCAAAATACGATCCAAAGCATTAATTCTTCTTTTGAATTTCTTAGAATTTCATTAATTCGTTAGAGTCCGCTAATTGCTAATTCGCGAAAAATACAGGACCCAATCAATCTAAAGGATCAATTCCAACTAAAGTCGAAAGGATCAACTACAACGAAAGAATAAATTACAAACTTTATTATCTTCGTTTTCCAATTCCAATCTTTATAACCTTCCTTATCCTTATTATCTTTTAAAAAAGACTTCCAATTCTTCCAAATCCGAAGGGCTAAATAACAAATAAGAAGAACGAAACCTACTTCCATAATGACGCACGCCGCATAACACATAATGCACTGCTTTATAAGTAACGCTTTAGCTTCTTTCGTCAAAGGTAAGACAACAGAATTGTTTTTCATAATCTATTTTTTAGAATATATATGTATATTTAATATGGGTAAGGATTCCCCATTTTATTTACTTTTTTATTCACTTTAAGATGGAAACGTGGTAGAAAATAACATAAAATAATAAATTTCCATTACATAAACACTCTTTGTATTTATATATGTGTATGAAAAGATCCTAAAATTCTAGAAATGATTTTCGAAATACTACGATCTTAAGTATTGCGAGAAGAAACTTCTTCTCTATAATGCAAAAAATCCATTTATTCTATGATGCAAGAAAATATCTCTCATCTTTCCATTGAATAAATTCTTCTTTTTCATCTCCAAACGAATGTTCCTAGGGCGGTGTACTGATTTTTTGAACCCGGTACCAGCAGGTATAATCCCCCCTAGAACAACATTTTCTTTCAGACCTTTCAACCAATCAATACGACCTCGTAGAGCAGCTTTTGCTAAAACTCGAGCAGTTTCTTGAAAACTAGCTTCGGATATGAAACTTTGACTATTCAAAGATGTCCTAGTTATTCCTAATAAGATTGCCCGATAACAGAATGTTTCATCCAGAGCACGCCCTGCCCGTTCCGCTCGCAACAACCCGATGAGTTCTCCCGGTGAAAAAACATTAGACATTCCATCTTCTGAAACCGACACTCTTGATGTCACTTGACGTACAATAATCTCTATATGTCGATTATGGATCTCTACTCCCTGGGATCGATAAACCTCTTGGATCTTATTAACCAAAGAGATACGACTTTGGGCTATGGTTAGCTCAGCACTAATCAAGAATCCCCAAGGGATTCCAAGAATTCTTGGTATATGCTTATTCCAACCTTTCAACCTCTTTTCAAGATTCATTGATATTGAACGTACTTCTAAGACTTGTTCCACTTTTGGAAGACCTTGCGTTATGTCACTAGATCTCGCTTTTTCATATACAAATGTAATTAAAGGATCTCCTTTGTAAAAGATTTCCCCATAATGACCATGAACCGTTGTTCCTGAAGTAACCAAATAAGGTTTAGCAGATCTTATTACTAAAGAGTCCGCATACACAATTAGAACTTGACCCGATTTTCTGTGTGGTCCGTATTTGAATAAACATACATTCTCACAAATAAACTGTCCAAGAATAACTATTGTGGATGATTCCTCACAATAATCATGATGTAAAAAGGTCCAATTCAAATCCAATGGATTTAAAATGATATTACTATGTGGATCGGGGTTATAAATCCTCCTAGTTTCGTCCATTAACCATATGTGGAAAGTTTGTTTAAAATTGTGAAGTAGTAAATATTTCTTTAACAATATTTGGTTATGAGTTATTAAATGGTAAAATGAATAAAAATTTGTGATTTTAGGTACAATAATACCCAGGGGGCCCAAGGAATTTCGAATTGGAATTGTGAGACCCTTTTTAATTGGTTCTTTTGTCACATTGTTATAGTTTGAACCATGGAATGGGCCGATTCGAAAGCAGTGGGATGATGACAAAATTCTCAAAGATTGGCATTCCTTATTTCGACTCAACAACGTACCAATATCCGGAGTTTCCCTATGTTGGATAAGTGACTGCTGAATCCTTTTGGAATAAAAAGGATTGATATTGGTACAATGGAATCCATTATGACAAATAAATCCCGAACCCGCCGTATCTTTCCTTTTTACAATATACGAAATAGGGGATTGGACTAACTCCATTCGTATGAAATCGCGAACCAGATCCTTTGTCCTTATTTCAACAAAGGAAGCATGAGCCTCTTCTATAGAACTATTTTTCTCTTGGTGCCAATTCAATAGTAAGCAAGTCCGAACTAATTGAATACTTGTGGAATAAATTCGCTTGTCATTTCCATAAAGGATATAATTGCAAACTCCAAGTTGGACATTATCCCTTTCCTGCAAGGGATCTTGTGGGAAAAATGTTGCAAAATTGATCCCATCAGCCATTTTATATGTGACTACGAACCGAACCAAAACAAAATCTTTTTTCTTGGTGGGTCTAATCCGTTTGACATAAATCCCGTTTTTCCATTCCTTAGAATCTTTTTTTGCCGTTCCTCGAGGGCCGCTGTGCTTGGATCTCTTCTTTGTCTTGTTTGTCTTGCCAGGAAACTGGATATTGCCGGAAAAAATTTTAAGTTCAATACTTTTTTTTTTTCTCTCCACTTGTACCAATCCGCTTATTCGACTTCTTCTATTTAAAGTAATTTGTGTATCTACTCCAATAATACTATTGTTTCGGACCATTATGAGTGAGGATCGGGGTAAGATATGTACTTCTTCGGGAATGAAAAAAAGTCGATCTACTTTCATTTGATATTTCGGATTAAAGTCTTTTGTTCCTTGATACTCAATCAAATCCTCTTTTTTGACAATGGAATCCACCTCTACGCTATCATATTGAAAGATGGAATCCACCTCTACAGTATCATATTGAAAGATGGAATCCACCTCTACAGTATCATATTGAAAGATTCCCGAACTACTTCTTCTGTATTGGGGATCGTCGCAATAAGCAAGAATACTATTTCTGTGTAAAATACCATTTCTGGGTATTTCAATCGAAACACCAAAACAAGGTAGTAATTCTTTCTCCCGCTCTTTATCATAATATTGTAATGGAATTATGAATCTATTTCTTCGACTCTTCCCCAATAAATCGGAATTTTCTTTGAAAATCGAAGGATATAGGAAATTCCACTGACCGATTTGATCCGATCTTGAGCAATCAAGAACTCCTTCAGAAGAGGGATCTAAACTAGACAATTTATGTCTGACCCGACCCTTAGTCATTGAAGGGTCAGAGATGGATTTTTCTTCGATAGAAAAAAAATGAGCATTGATTTGATCTTGGTCCTTCTGGAGCGAAAAAGACACTCTACTGGATCTGCACAGACCCACTGCTAATATCCATAAATGACTTGTTTTTGGTAATAGATGAATATTACTATATGCATCTTTAGGCGCATGGTAGACATTGGTACTCCAGTGCATTTCTCCTTCTGATTCCGAATAAATATGTTTTCGGACCCTTTCTTTAAAATTCAAAGTGGATGCTCCAGCACGAATCTCAGCAATCACCTGTTCTGATTCTACATATTCATTGTTTTGAACTAAAATCAAACTTTTTGGTGGAATATTCACATTATGTACAATACCCTCCCGACTTTCAATAGTTACATACGGGTCTATAGAACATAGAAAAGCAGGATGCCCGTGACGAGTACGGATGGGGTGAACCAAATCCTCATTGAATTTGATTTTCCCATTATAGGGAGCTCGTACATGTTTAGCAGTACCGCCCGTAAATACTCCACCAGTATGAAAAGTTCTTAATGTTAGTTGAGTACCCGGTTCTCCAATCGATTGACCCGCAATAATACCTACGGCTTCCCCCAATTCGATCAGATTGCCGTAGGTGAGACTCCGGCCATAACATAATTGACAGATCCAAGATGTACTTCTGCAAGTAAAAGGAGTTCGAATATATATCGGTTGTACTCGAAAAGTTAGGAATTGATTGCCAAGTCCCATCCCAATATCTTGATTCCGAGCGGCAATGCATCGTGGGCCCATATAGATATCGTCTGCTAATACGCGACCCATTAGTGTTTGTATAAAAATGCTTTCGGTCATCTCCTTTTGAGGACTCACAGAAATACCTCGGATAGTACCACAATCCCTTCTACGTACAATAATGTGTTGAACTACTTCAACAAGTCTACGCGTGAGGTATCCGGCATCTGATGTTCGTATAGCAGTATCTACAACCCCTTTACGAGCTCCGTAGCAGGAAATTATATATTCTGTTAAAGAAAGCCCCTCGCGTAAGTTGCTTTGAATAGATAACTCAATCATTTGTCCTTGTGGGTCCGACATGAATCCTCTCATACCTACTAATTGGTGTACCTGAGATGCATTTCCTCTAGCTCCTGAAAAGGACATTAAATGAACTGGATTAGAGGGATTGGTCATTCGAAAATTAGGATTCATTTCTTGTCTCAAATATTCGCTCGTAGCATACCATATCTCAACGGATTGACGTAATTTTTCTACTGCGTGTACATTCCCATAATGATGATGTTTCCCCAAAACCGAACTTTCTTGTTCGGCATCTTGGACTAACCATCCCTTCGAAGGTATTGGTAAAAGATCATCAATTCCTAATGAAATAGATGTAGCCGTGGCTTGTTGGAAACCCAGAGTTTTCACTTGATCCAAGATGTGTGATGTATATGCCATTCCAAAGTGACCTATTAATCTGCTAATAAGTCGTTTCATGGCAGCCCCATCTATCGTTTTATTGTGAAAGACCAGATTGGCCTGTTCTGCCATAAGTACTACCTCCGTATTCTGCTGAGTAGGATTCGACAATGGATCTGAGTCTGTGATTCGAAAACTTCCTTTCCTCAATCTGGATTCACGTATAAATTTCCAGAATTATGATACCCATTAAATCGAAGAGACCAAAACTTTCAGGGATATCACGTAATTATTTAGTTTAGCTAGCCTATGAATGGGCCCGAGAAAACCCCTGTATAGCTTCTTCTATTTCTCGATAAAAAGAAATATGACCAACAGTAGTTCGAATATATATAGAAGAGATTTCTTTTTTTATGCTTCGTACTATTAGATAGTTCTCATAAATCTCATGATAGGTACCTAAGGATTCGTATTGAACTTCAATGGGAGAGGATTCGTATTCAACTTCAATGGGAGCTTCTTTTGAGTCAATGACACGTTGATCTAATCGCCATCGGAGCCACAAAGGACGATCCAAATTGACTCGTTTTCCACGATAAGCCCCGAGTGCATCATAAGAACTAGAAAAATGGGGTTCTTTTTCTTTCGTATACTTATAGTTCTTATTGTCAACTATTTGATTTTGATAGTTTCTGCAATTCCATGTATCATACCTATTTGTACGAATACCTCGACGGTTCCCAATCGTTAATACATAGAGTCCAATAAGCATATCTTGAGTTGGTACGCAAATGGGGTCCCCATTTGCTGGAGACAAGAGATTCATATGAGAAAACATAAGTAAACGGGCCTCAGCTTGAGCTTCCAAGGATAAAGGTACATGAATGCCCATTTGATCCCCATCAAAGTCTGCATTAAAACCTTTACAAACTAAGGGATGTAAACAAATGGCGCGTCCCTCCACTAAAATAGGTTCGAATGCCTGTATTCCTAATTTATGCAAAGTAGGTGCTCTATTCAGTAATACAGGATGCCCCCGCATAACTTGTTGTAGTATTTTCCATACAATCGGTTCTTTTTTTCTAATTTGACTTTTAGCAATACTTATGTTGGAAGCAAGATGTTGTCTGATTAGACCACGAATTACAAATATCTGGAAAAGTTCTATTGCTATTTCTGGAGGTAATCCGCATTCATGTAATGAAAGTGAGGGGCCCACGACAATGACAGAGCGCCCCGAATAATCGACTCGTTTACCGAGCAGAGTCTCACGAAATCTTCCCTCTTTACCTTCCATTATATCGGAAAAGGACTTGTAAACTCTATTATTACCGTCCTTCACTGGTTGTCCACGAGTCCCATTATCAAGAAGAGTATCCACGGCTTCTTGAAGTAGTTTTTCCTGAGACCTTATTAATTCCCATGGTGTAAATCCACTTCCACTTCTTCTTAAGTAAAAAGTAAGGGTATTATTCCGTAAAATAACTCTTTTATAGAGTTCATTAATATCCGAACTTATGAGTTTACTATCATCTATCTGAACCATAGGTCTTAACTCAGGGGGAAGAACGGGTAATAGACACAAAACCATCCATTCCGGTTCTACATTTGTTTGAATAAAATGCTTAGCTAATTGCATACGTCTAAGCAAAAAATCCTTTCTTCTTCTAATGCTTTTATCTTGCAACTCATCCCCAGTCGATCCCTCGTCGACTAATTCCTTCCACTCTACCAATGACTTATCCATAATAATTTGCAAATTCGAATCGGCTAATTGCTCTCTGATAGCACGCGCCCCGGTCGAGACTTCTCGACTTTGAAATATCCGCAAGCCTGGGGTACTAAAAAAAAATGGGATATCGTATTTGCAAGATCGGATTTCATATTGGAATAAACCTCGTAATCGTAAGAAAGTTGGTTTTTTAGTTATGGACCTAGCAAAAGAAAAATCGAGATAGGTTCCTATAGGATCCCCCCCTTAAAAACCGGACATGAGGGTTTCCTCTCATCCGGCTCAAGTAGTTACAACAAAGAAAGAAATTCTTTTCTTTTTTCAAAATTCGAAAAACCCCAGAAAAAGCTACTCCTTACTCAAGTTTCCAGTGAGGCCATATATGGATTTCTTTTTACTTTGACTTTCACTTTATGAATCACTTCTTCAAAATAGAAATGAAATGGGAAATTATTGAGTAGTCTACTTGCCCTCGAATAATGAATTCTCTTAAAGGAGAATACTTTGGAATTCGTAAGGGATTTCCTTGTCTATATATTGATTGTTCCATTCGATCTTTTAGGTCCCTATTCCACTCACCTCGCTGGTTATACCATGATGTTCCTTGAAGCATATATGCGATGGATATACTCCTGTAACCATGCCCTATTCTATTTGCTTACTTGAGAAGGGAATCCTCCTCTAAAAAAGGCGAATTCCACAGAATTTTTTTTTACGAGGTATATCTAGCAATTCCTATTTATCTATTATTGAATCGACCATGGATCAATTCCCCCTTTTTTCGTTTGGAAGTATTGAATACATCCAAAATTCTGAGCTTCATGTTACTCCCCCCAAGATACATGTCAGAGCCGGGGGCACCCCAATTAGATTGAATGGGATGACAGTTTATGAGCACGAATCTGTAAAATCCAAATTTCGATCAAATCACACATCGCTGTATACTAGGCCCTCTAAATCCTTAAGGGGTTTATCTAAAAGATTCGCAATATAACTAGGAATACGTTTCAAATACCACACATGAGTCACTGGAGATGCGAGTTTAATGTATCCCATTTGATATCTTCGTATCCGAGAATCAACAAATTCCACCCCGCATTGTTCACAAAATTTCGTGTCTTCCCTTTCATCCCGAGAATTTCCACAAGCGCAAATTCCACTTTTTATAGGTCCAAAGATTCTTTCACAAAACAAGCCACCTTTTTCCGGTTTATTGGTTTTGTAATGAAAAGTATAGGCTTTTGTCACCTCTCCAACAACTTCCCCGTTAGGTAGAATTTTGTTGGCCCAAGAACTTATTTGTTCAGGAGAAACGGGTCCAATTCGAAGTTGTTGATGTTTATACCGATCGATCATAGAATAGAAGTTATGATTCATTCAGATCAAGCTTCCTTCCTATTAATCTGGAAGTTCCTCTCAGATACAAGGAAATGGTTCAGTTCCAGAGCTAAAGATCGTAGTTCTCGAACGAGCAAGTGAAAGGATTCTGGAGCATCCTGGGGGCTAGGTATTATTCCTCCAACAATCGTAGTACCAACTATTTTTTGGCGAACTCCAATATGATCCGATTTATAAGTAAGCATCTCTTGTAAAATATGAGCAACACCATAGCCCTCTAAAGCCCAAACTTCCATTTCTCCCACTCGTTGCCCCCCTCGCTTGGACCTTCCTTTAACGGGTTGTTGCGTAACAACGGCGTAAGGCCCACTGGAACGTCCATGGATTTTATCATCAACTTGATGAATTAATTTTAAGATATAAGACTTTCCTATTAGAACAGGCTGTTCGAAAGAATCCCCCGTTCTTCCATCAAATATTCTACTTTTTCCTGGATACTCGGGTTCAAATACCCATGGATTACTTGTTTGCTTACTGGCCTCATATAATTCCGAAAGCACTAGTTTTCTTGAAGCCTCTTCTTCGTATCTCTCATCAAAGGGCGCTATTCTATAATGTCTGTTTAGTAGATCCCCCGCTAACCCGAGCGAGCATTCAAATATCTGTCCCACGTTCATTCGTGAGGGTACTCCTAATGGGCTGAAGACCATATCAAGCGGTGTTCCGTCTTGCAAATAGGGCATATCTTGTCTAGGCAAAACTTTGGAAATAATACCTTTATTCCCATGCCTTCCAGCTACTTTATCACCCACTTTGATTTCGCGTTTTTGTAAAATATATATACGAATTTTTTCCGGATTATAGTCAGAGCGAGAACCGTTTTTTTTCTGTATCCATCTCACATCAATAACTCGGCCCCTTCCACCTATAGGTAATTTTAAAGAAGTTTCTTTCGTAGTGGATATCTCAATGCCAAGTATGGCTTCTAATAATGTATCCTCCGAAGCATAGGATGATTCGTTCGTTGCCTGAGGTGTTAATTTACCTACTAAAATATCACCGCTTTCTACCCAAGCTCCCAGCATCACAATTCCATTTCTGTCTAAATTGCGGAGTAAACGATTCTGTAAATGTGGTATTTCCTTAGTGATTCTTTCAGGACCTTGACTTGTCATCTTAGTCTCAATTTCATACTTCCGTATGTGAAAAGAAGTATAAATGTCATTATATACTAGACGTTCACTAATAAGTACCGCATCTTCAAAATTGTAACCTTCCCATGGCATATAAGCTATTAATACATTTTTTCCCAAAGCGAGTTCTCCACCAACGGTAGCCAGACCATCCGCTAAAATTTGGCCTTTTTTAATGTATTTACCCCTTGGAACCTGAGGTTTTTGGTGCATACAAGTATGTTTGTTGGAACGTTGATATATAACTAATGGAATGCTTATAGTCTTTCCATTATTTGATAGAATCATCTTGTCAGTATCAGTATAAATGATCTTTCCTGCGTCTTCGGCTATAACCGAAACACCTGAATCTAGGGCTGCCTGGCCTTCCAGCCCAGTTCCAACAATGCACTTCTCGGACCGAAAAAGCGGAACTGCTTGACGTTGCATATTAGAGCTCATTAAAGCCCGGTTTGCATCATTATGCTCGATAAAGGGAATGAGGGAAGCCCCAATAGAAAAATATTGGAAAGGAAAAATGCTTCGAAGATCAATCTGTTCCCATGCAATCGTCAGGAATTCTTGACAGTATCGAACTGGAACAACTTGTTCTTCCTGAATACCCCAATCCAAGGCTAAGGAATTTCCTGCTGTTATTATACAATATTCATCTCTACTTGGTGAAAAATAAAGCATCTGCCCTTCAGATATTTCATAAAACGGAGTCTCTATAGATCCCCAATGACCAATCCTCGCATGAATAGCTAAAGATCCAATAAGTCCAACATTGATTCCCTCAGATGTGTCAATTGGACAAATACGTGCATAGTGACTAGGATGAATATCTCGTACCCGAAAACTGGCAGTTCGTCCTGTCAATCCTCCAGGACCCAAATAACTCAATTTTCGCCCATGAAAGCTGTGTGTCAATGGATTAGTTCGATCCAAAACTTGAGATAAGGGGTGTAGACTAAAAAATGATTCATAAGTGGTTGTTAATAAAGTTCCAGTTACTAAATTTCGAGGAGTCAGTATCGATTTATCCTGAATCGATTTATCCTGAATTGCCTCAGATATAGTTCTCAAAACCACATGTTCTAAACGAACAAGAGCCAATCCAAATTGATCCTGTAACAGATCTGCTACAGAGCGAATACGCTTATTTTTCAAATGATTCATATCGTCAGGTATACCCATTGCAAATTTCATTTCGATCAAATGATCAACAGCAGCCAATACATCTCGTGGTAACAAAAACGTATTGTTCTGAGGTATATCAAGATTGAGTCTTCGATTCATATTTCGTCGACCAATCCCTCCTAATTCACATTTTTGTTGAAAAAATTTCTTTTGCAATTCCTTATATAAGGACTCAGAAAATACAGAGTCACTATCTACACAAGTAAGTTGCTGATAAAACTTTAAAATGGCATTTTCTTTTGATCCAATCTCCTCATCATTTTCTTTTGATCTAATCTCCTCATCATTTTCTTTTGATCTAAACTCCTCATCATTTGGAAAAGATAAGAAAATTTCAGGGTAACAAACATTATCTAGAATTTCTCTTAGATTCGAACCCATAGCTGATAATAGAACGAAAATAGAGATTTTTTGTTTCCTACTCACACGGGCCCATATACGTTCTTTTCCATCAATTTCGAATTCTAATCTTCCCCCCCAATCTGATATTATAGTGCAGCTAGAAATGGGAATTCCGTTATGGTCCAATTCGGAACGGTAGTAAATACCCGGGCTTTGCAATATTTGATTGATCACAATTCGGTGAATTCCATTTACTATAAAGGTTCCCAGAGAACTCATTAAAGGAATGTTTCCCATTAATACGGTTTGTTCTTGCATATGTCTACTCGTTTTCCAACTTAATCCCGCGGAGACATATAATTCAGAAGAATATGTGAGTGATTCATACACAGCATCTCTTTCTTTTATCAAGGGTTCTACCAATTGATATTTTTCCGCAAATAATTCAAATTGCATTTCCTGATCTGGATCTTTGATTTTTGGAAATTTATGAAACTCTTCGATCAAGCCCTGATTAATGAACCTACAAAATCCTTCAAATTGTATCTGCTTAAATCCGGGTATTGTGGATATTTCCTCATTTCCATCATGGAGCATCTTAATCTTAAATTTCCTGTTTATCGAAAAAATCCCATTATTGGCTCACCCTTCATCGAACCGATCTAGCCATGATGGAATATATATTCTGTTTACTGAATCACATGAAATTTTAGCCAACCTCATCCATATTTATAGACTTCATACCTATGAACAGAAACAGAATAATAAAGAGAATTTTCGCTAGAAATTTGAATTTGCGACAAATACAAATAGAAATGGATTGATAAAGCACTCCTATCCTAGAAACAAAATTATGTCACTTAGACTTATTTATGATATGGAAATAGCAAAATGGATCCAATTTCTACCTATTATGATATTACTATGATATTACAATCAGGTTAGTTACCAAAAAAGATTCAGGATTTAATCTGCTCTACCCGAAGGGGATAAACGGAAAATAATACAATTAGGAGCAGTATAGAATTTACTTTTATTTTTTGAACACTTACATATTCATATTCAAAAAAAGATTTGTGGATTCCTTTTCTTTTGGTAGTAGAATTCCTAGAATATGGTTGAAGCAAGTAATAGGAATTCCATTTATCAAGTATATACCAATATAGTTATCCATATGTTCGAACTTTATGGTAGGAGTAACACGGGTCGTGTTATATCATAATGTATCTTTCCTATTCAATGAAGAATTAAAGTACAACAATTCTCTATAGAAAAATATGTGGATAAAATACCTGCCTCGTATGCGTAATTTCTGTTCTAGGGTTTACATATATACATAATTGTTGTTATAATTGCAAAAAGATTGATTATTGAAAATAATGGATCATTGGTTGTAAATCATTTTTTTTTTCTTATGTCATTAAAGAAAATTGGAGATAGAAATTTCAAAACCGGTCCTTATATTATATTAATTCCAGGTAAATAATTAAGTAAATGGAATTTGCCATAATTTCTTTTCCAGCCAGAGAAATTCTTTCTCTTTTCTATTGAAAAGAAAAGTTTTGAATTAATTAATATATATATATATTATTATATTCAGATACATTCAATTAAAGAGAATGATCTCAACCAGATCCCATAAAAAAAGCAGAATTTCCCTTTGGCTTGGAATTTCGAATAAGTACAGCGATAGAAATCAAATAAAAAAAGGGTTGAGCAGTCTCTCCTACTAAATTAGGAATAAGTAAAGCATAATGGATATTTATATCCATTTTGTTTTGGCGACATGGCCAAGTGGTAAGGCGGGGGACTGCAAATCCTTTATCCCCAGTTCAAATCTGGGTGTCGCCTCAATAAAAGACTTAGACTTAGGATGTCTGCTTTCTTACTTTGATAGCCAACTCTTATGATTGAATCGATAAATCAAATAAATGGCTGAAAGCGGCCTTGAACTTGAAAAAGGAGACTTATTTTATGCCTACCAGTATCGATTTTGGATACACCAGAAATCTCTTTTTTTGAAAGTTTATGATATCGACAAGATTTACGAGTCCCCTGTCTTTCCTCCTGTTGGCCAAGAATTCATCAAGTTCTATTTCGATCCTAAATCTCGATTCCTAATTTTCATCGCTAACCTTAAAAAAAGAGTTATAAGATATCAAGTCTTCCTAATTATCTTACCCTACGCTACTAAGGTAGTGTTCATTGAATACTCAGTCTAGGATTAGATTGAATAGGCTGACACAAAATCCCTTTCCTTCCTAGTTTTGAAAGAGACTGAGGATACTTCTATTAGGTAGGGATATTCCATTGCTATTTCCTAAGAATGTGGATTGTATTTGCATTTAATGCTTTCCAATTCTATCAGAGTTACTATACTATAGATACGGATACTATAAATATAGGAATTTGTTACAAGCGGGATTGCTTCCTCAATAATAAGCTTAAGTCCAAATCCAATTTGGACTCCGCACCATTGGTTCCACTATGATTGGCGATCAATGATAGAATGATTCCTTCACGAAGATAGGGGACATAATTTACATGGATATAGTAAGTCTCGCTTGGGCTGCTTTAATGGTAGTCTTTACATTTTCCCTTTCACTCGTAGTATGGGGGAGGAGTGGACTTTAAGGGTAGAGTAATCAAATGAATTCTTTAATTCATCCTTTTCGAGGTGTTTTCAAATCAAATTAGGAATTATTCTGATAGTTGTATTTCGAAACTCAAGTCAATAGGATACGTATGATAGGATTTTTTTCTAAGTCCAACGGAATTCTTCCAAAATCGAATATTTTCATTTTCGAAATGCATTCTTGCCAAAATTCGAATTATGGATATTCCAGTGAGAAACAATCAGTCCCCATTTTCTTTCTTTAGTTTGATTCTCTCTCTCCTGTTCTAAGAAAAAGGGGTTCTGCCATTATATGTATATGGCGATATATACTTTCTACTGAGAATTACTAATGTCTTGGTTATCCAAAGAAGTTCTACACAAAAAGAAAATCAGATTTTGCTTACGTTCAGTGATCCATATATCGCGCATTTAACTAATGAACTCCTAGAAATTGGATTTATGCTTTATCGATTCATTTGATGTCACCTGATACATCAATGGGTCTACTCCTTCTTTTCCAAATTTATCATAGAGCTCCGCGGATCATCTGTTAATGCCTCAATCAAGAACTTCGTTAGAATTCGAATCGAATTCTTTGGTTTTGTGCCCTTCATTGTATTTTTCTAATTTCTCTTATTTCTATTTTTTTTATTCCATTTTCATTTTCGAATTTATCTTAATATATATTAATCTAATAGTTTCGATAGATCCCAGGATCCATATTATTATATGTATTTCTTAAAATTCGAAGCTAAGAAACTTAGGAATTCGATTCGAATAGAACAGTTGACCCTCGATTATCTTTGTTTTTGATTGGTCGAAATTCATACAAATGGATGTAGCAAAAAATCGAATTGGAGTCCTGTTTACATAATTAAAGCACTCTTTCCATATACAAAATATATGATATATATGTACTACATATTGTAAATGGATCTATATCAATATCAAACTTATATCTGTATACAACTGTATACGTAGATAGTATGGTAGAGAGATTTATTTTCTTTTTAGTTCTTTTTATCCAATTCAACTACTATATTTAATATATTTTAATATAAAATCCTTTATTCGATTCTATTATATTGAATTATTTTCAATATAATAGAATCGTTTTCTAATCGAATTATTTTCGAATCGAATTAGTTTCCAATTAGAATAGGATAATTCCAAAATATAGTTTTCTAAAAGTTCTTTTTATTATACTATCTTAGATAAGATAATGGTCCGATTATTTTCTTCGAAATTGGAATCCCTTTCAGTTCTTCAATCATTGATAAGAACGAAGTCAAATTAATCATTTTGACTGACTGTTTTTACGTAGATGATAAGTAAAAAGGCAGTAGGAACTAGAATAAAGAGTGCAGTAGCAATAAATGCGAGAATATTTACTTCCATAATCTCATTGTTTTTTTTTTGCTTCGCAATAACTCGGGATCTAATCCCATAGAGATGATAGATTTCACTCCTAAAAATGCAATAGAATGAATTCTATCCTAATGATGCAGAATCGAATCCATATTATGAATAACAATATCTGATCTATGAAATCGATTCATCGTCGAGAATTAAATAATATAACATAGAAAAATCCTTTATCCATCCCCAAAAAGGGATTCCGGGTCCAATAAAGAATCCTATTGAATTTCTCATCCTTTTCCACTCTTTATTTTGTATTTTCTATAACAAAATTAACATTTTATAGAATTCCATTTGAATATTACTATTTTCATCTTATACTACTTAGTAAATAGTATATACAATTATGCTATCCAATTATCTGATGAGATATCGGTGTTGTATTGCCTATGGATCCAAACAATAAAAAAAAGCGAAATAGAAAAAATAAGGTGTTAAGTTAATTCGAAACTAAGTTTTAATTAACAGGAAGAAGTATAATAAATATGGATCAAGGTATAAAGAATATAATATTTCAATTAATTTACTAAAACGAAAGGGGGCACTCTTTGATTTTGATTTTCTTAGGATCCTCAATCCTTGGATTCATACTGATGTCTATACATTGAAAATTCAGTGTATAATTGGAATGAAAGAAATGATTTCCAAAAAGAAATACATATATTATATGTAATACTGGTCGAGATCAATATAAATGGGAGTACTTTAATTGCATTTCTCTCTCTTTTTTCTCAATCCTTAATCAGTACTATATTAGTAGAATATAGAGAAATGCGCGGATTTCTCGGATGCTGTGTGAACGAAAAACAAAAGAAATAAAGGTACTCGCTGTGAATTCGATTTTGCTTGCTACATCTTTTCATTTTCCCTGAAAAAGGAAAGATGAATTTCTCAATTCATCGGATCCTAATCCTAGTTCGGGACTGACGGGACTCGAACCCGCAGCTTCCGCCTTGACAGGGCGGTGCTCTGACCAATTGAACTACAATCCCAGTGAAGTGTACAGTTTGGTCGGTTTCATTCCGTCCCATTTTTCTCGTATTGGAAATGATATACTGATATAAATGATATACTGATATCATATCCACATAA